GGAACAGGGCCTATCACAAGAATATTTTTTTTATCGGTACGATAACTCTGAAAAGAAAGATTTCCTATCTTTTCTTTCAACTCAGGAGAAATACGGTCGGGCGGCGCTAATTCGAATCCCTCGGGCAAAATAAGAACAGCACCCACATTTAACCCTCCCTTTTTCCCATTACCAAGAACTTGTTTCAGTTGCATATCATAAGGAATTCGAAGAACTGCTTCAAATACAGTATCGGGAAGCACAGTTTGGGGAACTTCAATATCCACGGGCTTATTAGCTAAATGGCAATTGGCACATACAATTCGTCCGGTTGCTTCTCGTGGGTTTTCATAACCCTGCTGCGCAAAAATGGGATATGCATTTGAAATAGATGTCCGAGTTATTACGTATATCATGATCGATACAGAAATCGATCGAATCATCTGTTCCTTTACCCAAGAAAAAGTATTTCTATTTTCCATATCCAATCGCAGATCCCAGAATTTCTACAATAAATTAGATAGGTAGCTAAGCTAATCTAGTTCCCTATACACGAGTCTGTTGTCATTCTACTGCAACAGTTGTACTGGAATGATGAATACCTTGAGCAGGTAGAAATAGAAAGAATTTTGCTAAAATGGAAAAGGGCTTTCTTTCTAAAGGAAGAAAGATGCTAATTTGATTAATATCAGGAAATCGAATGAGTTTATGCTTCACTAATTGAATGATAAATGACTACAAGCGAAGGAGATAGACGGTTTAAAGAAAAAAAGATCCAAAATTTAAAACATGTATCTAGAATCACTGGAAAACTACAAACAAAAATAGTGAAAATTAGCTCATTAGGAGCCCATCCAAGATCGTTGTAGACCCAACGAATTAGTAGTTCCCAACCGCGGGTGGAGTGAAATCCAACAAAAAAATCAGTAACTAAAAGAATCAAAAAAGCTTTTATTGAGTCATTTAAGTTATAGAAGAATTCCTGAACCCAAGAATTCAAAATGACAAGTTCCTCTTTACCCAGAAAAAAAGAACCACTTAGAATAGCCAAACAGATTATATTTGTCGAGAAATGCAAAATGATATGGAGATGATCCTCATTATCTATTTTGACCAATTGTATTATTTCCTTGTGTATTCCTATAGGAGGTTTTTGTACATGTGTCTTCGGTTTCTCTTTTATCATTTCGTCCAAGAGAAAAAGTTCTTCTAATTCTATGAATCTTTCTAGAACCTTTTTCTCTTGAATATCAGTTAAGAGAGTTTCAGATTGCCTGGTATTCCACCAATTCTTAATCCAAAGTTCCAGACATTTGTTAAAAGAGAAAGAGACTCCCCAGGGCAAAAGTACGATAAATACAAGATATAGGAAAGAAGGCAATGCTTTCTTTTTTTTCATTTTTGATCTGTAAATTGAGTTGTTAATGAATCTGCTTCATTCGCTGACTCTATTTCATTCGCTGACTCTATATGATATTTCTTTTTATTTGAAGCAAAAATTCTATAACAAGGTTTGAGACCTTGTATCTATTCCTCTTTTTTGTATACTAGTGGAATTTCATTGCATTGGGTTCTTTCTTAGATCTAGATGGAGTGGAATAGAGAAATAGAATAAAAAAAAAAGCCCTTTCAGATGAAAATGGAAGAATATTATGCCATATATCTCACTTGGACAAAACAAATTAGAAGCAATTTTCTCTTATCCTCGTTTGTTCCTTTCTTTAGATAAATACTCAAAAATCTCCTTACAATAACGAATCCAATTCATTCAATTCATTTCAAAAATTCAAAAAAATGAAATCGGTATTCAAAATACTTCAATTGGTACGCGCAAGAAATAGGCCAATTCGGCAGCTTTTTGTTCAATTTCTCGTGGAGTAAAAAACTTCTCATCAGTACGAGTCAAGGGAATGACCCCCTGGCCCCGGATTTCCATATAAAGGATACGACGAGGATAAAGACCCTCTTTAACCTGAATTCTAATTGATTGGATATCCCGCATAAGGAATCGAAGGAAGACGCGACGTTTTATTCCAGGGAATCCCCAACGAAAAATGCACACTATTCCCTCTTTTCTATCGAATCGGTCATAACCACTGCCTACATTCCACAAAATAGTGCACCACAAGTAGGAGCTAATGAATAGGCCCGCGATTCCGTAGAAAGACATCACGACCCCCTGTGGAAAAAAAAGAATTTGTTGAGATGGAAGTACAGATATCATATTCTTACCAAGATAACTGGAAGCCCCAACCGATAAAAATCCTAGTGAACCTAGAAAAAGAATACAGGCCCAGAAAAAATTACCTCTTTTTCGAGAACCTTTTAGAAGTTCTATCCATATGTGTTCTGATCGCCAATTCATATTAGATATACTAAATCCAGCAGCGGTCGATTGAAATTGAGAGAATAAGCTAAATGATTTTGACTTTACTTTTTTTGATTCTGAAATCGCCTTCAGTAACTAGTACTCCTGTGAAATAATTGGTTAGATACATTGACTTTCTATTCAAAAAATATCTGTTGATCTACTTAAAATAAAACTTGCTATACCCGGCTCCGCATATGCATGCATTTATGCTCGTAGCCTATATCCGCATCCATAGCCGTTTTTCATTTGTGTGTAGAAAGAGCCACATACCCTACCATATTATATTACTTACACTAAAAAATATCTGTATTATGATCCTGCGTGGAAATACATTGAGAAAATTCGGCCCCATCGGTTCTAGACAATCTTATTTTTCTGCACATAAAGAAATAAAGAAGCCATTGCAATTGCCGGAAATACTAAGCCTACTAAAGGCACGAAAATAGAAGGTAAGTTAAAATCCGTCATAGAATAGGTGTCTCAATTCAAATTTACTATTTCTATCTATTCGAAAAATATCTTAGGATTCTTATAATATAATTAAGTATATCTATTATAAGGAATATTGACTATTGTATTTTTTAGTTTGCAAAATAAAGATTTTTTATAGAATACTATAGAATACTTTAGTATTCTATAAAAAAAAATGAATGGAATGGATAATAAGAAAATTGCAAAAAAGGAGATTCAAAAAAGATTTGATTTTTCTTTTCCCGTCCTCATGGCCTTTCTATCCTTCTAATCGAACTTGAAATTGGATTCAAAAGAAAGCGATTGTGAAAATGAAATACCTCTTTCAGAATACCCTTTAAAAAAGGTCTCAGTACGACTTTTAGTCGAATGCGCCCATTTCGAATCCTAAATCAGTTTCGTCTACCTACTTCCACATGCAATACTTCTTCAACCACTCTCGGACCCCCACAAACGCAAGATGCGCGTCAGGTTTTGAAATAAGGATATCCCCCAACCCCAGTATACCGAAACTCGCTCTTATCCTATCCCACCGGTTGTAAGGATTCATACATAGGGCTTTTTAGTTGATTGATAGTGCCGTAAAGTTGAAGCTTTTTTAGACTTTTTTATTAAGCTGTAATTTCCTTCCTGCATACGTGCTCCTCTATCCTCTAGAAGCTCATACAATAATGCGCGGTAAAGGCGGAAAAATAGCATACTCAATCAAAATCAAAGGGCAAATTCTCTTACCTACTACAGATCTCATACTACCCCCTTAGACTTTTTAAGGCGATATACCACCCAAAGGGTATGAAAATGCCGGGTGGAGTTAGCTTTTCGACGAAAACCCGTCCCGTGCAGCGAAGTCCTGTTAGTAAGACCCCGCGCAAGACACAAGAATGGATTATAGAAGAATATTATTCCGAATACTCCTCCGGACGCGTATAGTAGCATTGCGATTCCTAATCTTTTTTCATTGATTCTTTCCCAATAAATAAAGACTTTTTCTGTAAATACTGCGTATTTGATTCCATTATCATATGATAATACTATATTTGTATTTATTTATTGTATTATACCTTTATATATTCTAAATATATAGAATAGAGGAATCTCGATTTGTCAAGTCTCATGATCGTATCAAGATCTATTTTTATTCGGCTCAATCTTAAAAAAAAGATTGAGCCGAGTTTAATTGCAATCAATTAGAAGAATAAAGAAGAATTACTGCATTTCGTAACTGCTTTTTTCTCTTTCTATTTCGCTTCTTTTTTATTTAGACCTTCTTTATATCTAGTTTTATCTACTTATCTATAGTATCTACCGGCTCGAACTCAAATTTGATCGCCTTCCATATTTCACAAGCTGCGGCTAGTTCAGGACTCCATTTGCAAGCTGCTCGGATAATTTCATTACCTTCACGAGCAAGATCGCGCCCTTCGTTACGAGCTTGTACACAAGCTTCTAAAGCCACCCGATTAGCTACTGCACCAGGTGCATTTCCCCAAGGATGTCCTAAAGTTCCTCCACCAAATTGTAATACGGAATCATCTCCAAAGATTTCGGTCAGAGCTGGCATATGCCAAACATGAATACCCCCTGAAGCCACCGGTATAACACCTGGCATAGATACCCAGTCCTGAGTGAAAAAGATACCGCGAGCACGATCTTTTTCAATAAAATCATCGCGCAATAAATCAACAAAACCTAAAGTCATTTCGCGTTCCCCTTCTAACTTACCTACTACTGTACCGGCGTGGACATGATCTCCCCCAGACATACGCAATGCTTTAGCTAATACACGAAAATGCATACCATGATTTTTCTGTCTATCAATAACTGCATGCATTGCCCGGTGAATGTGAAGAAGTAGGCCATTGTCGCGGCAATAATGAGCCAAAGTAGTATTTGCGGTGAATCCCCCAGTTAAGTAGTCATGCATTACAATAGGAACCCCTAATTCCCTCGCAAATATAGCTCTCTTCATCATTTCTTCGCATGTACCTGCAGTCGCATTCAAGTAATGCCCCTTGATTTCACCGGTTTCGGCCTGTGATTTATAAATTGCTTCGGCACAAAAGACAAAACGGTCCCTCCAGCGCATAAATGGTTGTGAGTTTACGTTTTCATCATCTTTGGTAAAATCAAGTCCACCGCGTAGACACTCATAACACGCTCTACCGTAATTTTTTGCGGATAATCCCAATTTTGGTTTAATAGTACATCCCAAAAAAGGACGGCCGTACTTGTTCAACTTATCCCTTTCAACTTGGATACCATGAGGCGGACCTTGGAAAGTTTTTGAATAAGTAGGGGGAATTCGCAGATCCTCCAGACGTAGAGCGCGTAGGGCTTTGAAACCAAATACGTTACCCACAATGGAAGTAAACATGTTAGTAACAGAACCCTCTTCAAATAGGTCTAATGGATAAGCTACATAAGCGATAAATTGATTTTCCTCCCCAACAACGGGCTCGATGTGATAGCATCGCCCTTTGTAACGATCAAGACTGGTAAGTCCATCAGTCCAAACAGTTGTCCATGTACCAGTAGAAGATTCGGCAGCTACTGCAGCCCCTGCTTCTTCGGGCGGAACCCCGGGCTGAGGAGTTACTCGGAATGCTGCCAAGATATCAGTATCCTTGGTTTCATACTCCGGGGTGTAATAAGTCAATTTATAATCCTTAACACCAGCTTTAAATCCAACACTTGCTTTAGTTTCTGTTTGTGGTGACATAAGTCCCTCCCTACAACTCATGAATTAAGAATTCTCACAACGACAGGGTCTACTCGATATGGATTAGGCGTAAATGAAACCTTTGCAAAAATCTTTTAAAACAAAAAGGGTATTCAATTAATATCAACTCATTAAAGAAAATGGAGGGCATGCTTAAGTTAATGAATATGTTTCATTCATATATAATGCGTACACCCTGTGTATGTTCTATCCTATAGGAATTCTACTATAGGAATTCGATAGGAATTGAGTTGTTGTTATGGTAAGTTAACATGGTTCGTTATTAAACCATGGATTTGATTCACCAAATCCATCATTATTGTATACTCTTTGATAGATATAGCGCAACCCAAATCAATCCCTAATCCTTATTTTACAAGTTCTTAATAGGCCCCTTTCTTATTTTGAATGTAAATACCTAAATACTAAGAAAATTCTCTGTTGACAGCAATCTATGCTTCACAGTAGTATATATTTTGTATATCGAAGTCCTAGATAGGAAAGTAGAGTAGGGACAGATCCTCCACAAAAGGCGAAATGTATATGAAAAAAAAGATTGATTGAACTTTCCAACGGACTCATTCCATGAGTAAACGATTGAATGGGATTCGCTTGGGCAACGAAATCAAGTCCTCGTCCCCCTTTCTCTCTTATTGAATTAACTAATTCATTTCCTTTTGACTTTTGGATTTTTGGCTATTTTTTTGGATTTGATTTGGCATTATTCAACAAGAAAAAATTCGACAAATTCCTTTTTTTTTTGAAAATTATGTGATAATTATGAGAACCAATCCTACTACTTCTCGTCCCGGGGTTTCCACAATTGAAGAAAAAAGCATAGGGCGTATCGATCAAATTATTGGACCCGTGCTGGATATCACTTTTCCCCCGGGCAAGTTACCTTATATTTATAACGCTTTGGTAGTCAAGAGTAGAGACACTGCCGGTAAGCAAATTAATGTGACTTGTGAGGTACAACAATTATTAGGAAATAATCGAGTTAGAGCTGTAGCTATGAGTGCTACAGACGGGTTGATGAGAGGATTGGAAGTGATTGACACGGGAGCTCCTCTCAGTGTTCCAGTCGGTGGAGCTACTCTCGGACGAATTTTCAACGTTCTTGGGGAACCTATTGACAATTTGGGTCCTGTAGATATTAATGCAACATTCCCTATTCATAGATCTGCGCCTGCCTTTATCGAGCTAGATACGAAATTATCCATCTTTGAAACAGGTATTAAGGTGGTCGATCTTTTAGCTCCTTATCGACGTGGAGGAAAAATAGGACTATTTGGGGGGGCTGGAGTAGGTAAAACAGTACTCATCATGGAATTAATCAACAACATTGCTAAAGCTCATGGAGGCGTATCCGTATTTGGCGGAGTAGGGGAACGGACTCGTGAAGGAAATGATCTTTATATGGAAATGAAGGAATCCGGAGTAATTAATGAAAAAAATTTGGAGGAATCAAAGGTAGCTCTAGTCTATGGTCAAATGAATGAACCGCCGGGAGCTCGTATGAGAGTTGGTTTAACTGCCCTAACTATGGCAGAATATTTCCGAGATGTTAATAAGCAAGACGTGCTTCTATTCATCGATAATATCTTTCGTTTTGTTCAAGCAGGATCGGAGGTATCCGCCTTATTAGGGAGAATGCCCTCCGCAGTGGGTTATCAACCTACTCTTAGTACAGAAATGGGTTCTTTGCAAGAAAGAATTGCTTCTACAAAAAAGGGATCCATAACTTCGATCCAAGCAGTTTATGTACCTGCGGACGATTTGACCGACCCTGCTCCTGCCACAACATTTGCACATTTGGATGCTACTACCGTACTTTCCAGAGGATTAGCTTCCAAGGGTATTTATCCAGCAGTAGATCCTTTAGATTCAACCTCAACTATGTTACAGCCTCGGATCGTTGGCAACGAACATTATGAAACTGCGCAAAGAGTTAAGGAAACTTTACAACGTTACAAAGAACTTCAGGACATTATCGCAATTCTTGGGTTGGATGAATTATCAGAGGAGGATCGTTTAACTGTAGCAAGAGCACGAAAAATTGAACGTTTCTTATCACAACCGTTCTTTGTGGCAGAAGTTTTTACCGGTTCTGCAGGAAAGTATGTTGGTCTTGCAGAAACAATTAGGGGATTTCAACTAATCCTTTCCGGAGAATTAGACGGCCTACCCGAACAAGCTTTTTATTTGGTGGGTAACATCGATGAAGCTAGCACGAAAGCTATAAACTTAGAAGAGGAGAACAAATTGAAGAAATGAAATTAAATCTTTATGTACTAACTCCTAAGCGAATTATTTGGGATTGTGAAGTGAAAGAAATCATTTTATCTACTAATAGTGGCCAAATTGGCGTATTACCAAACCACGCCCCCATTAACACAGCTGTAGATATGGGTCCTTTGAGAATACGCCTCCTCAACGACCAATGGTTAACGGCGGTTCTGTGGAGCGGTTTTGCGAGAATAGTTAATAATGAGATCATCATTTTAGGAAATGATGCGGAACTGGGTAGTGACATTGATCCGGAAGAAGCTCAACAGGCACTTGAAATAGCCGAAGCTAACTTGAGTAGAGCTGAGGGTACGAAAGAGTTGGTTGAAGCGAAGCTAGCTCTCAGACGAGCTAGGATACGAGTCGAGGCTATCAATTGGATTCCCCCATCCAATTGAATACAATCCAATGGTTTAGTTGATACAAAGAAAAAGGGAAGAGGGGTAGAAAAAGTTATTAGATAGCGAAGCGAAGTAAGTCCAATGCTATCTAGTAATTTTTCTACCTACCTACCTACTATTGGATTTGAACCAATGACTCCCGCCGTATGAAAGCAATACTCTAACCACTGAGTTAAGTAGGCAATTTATCACCACAAAGGAAGACCCATTACTTCGATCGATTATAGATCGAATCCTTTTTATAAGCAATACTGCTCCGTTATTGGTATGTTATATAGTAAACAGATCAAAGGGATATCCTCTGGCATTAGAGAATATTCATCTTGACAAGAAATTATCTATATGTTAAGATATCTCTGACAAGGGCTATAGCTCAGTTCGGTAGAGCAACTCGCTTACACGTGCGCCAATGCTTTTCAAGGGAGCTTATTATGCAATGAACATAATTGATCTTATTGCAAAATCAATGTCTTACTTCATAGATTCGAGAGAATAGGAGAACAGTAGCCTGACAAACAGTCGGTTCAGTCCGATTCAGGTGCCAATTCAGGTGCCTAATCAAATAGAACCCTTATTGATTTGCTAGTTGATAAGGTAAATATCCAGCCCACTAAATGCTAGGCGTAATGAGGATAAGGGCCTCCAAAAAACTTCTTTTCGTTCTATGAACTTTAAGGTGTATGAAGTCTCATAGTCAACTCTTGCAGCGGAACGATAGAGACTCCATTTCACTTAGGTTGATTTAATTTAGGCCGGAGGCAGACCTAAGTCAAGGTAATCCTCCTTTGAAACACTTTGGTATTGCTCCTAGATAGATCATAATACAAATAATCAATCAGAGCACAGGGAGCCATCTCATTATCTTTCCGTAAAGAAAAACTATGGTGGACTAACTGATCTTTACATCAGTTGATGAAAGAGCCCAATGCAAAAAAATGCATGTTGGGTCTTTGAAACAGTTCGAATCATTTCGATAATAATCCGTTTGATCTGTTTTACCGAGAAGGTCTACGGTTCGAATCCGTATAGCCCTAATATGTCCTTTTTTTAGATTTTAGGATAGAGATCCTATGTTTCCTTTAGTATAGTTTTCATTTCCTCATTAGTACTTGTTTATAGACTGGACGGTCGCTTGCGCCATAGAATAGAGATAAAAGCATTACCACAGGCTCATTCATCGAAAATCTTAGAGACAGGAAAAGAAAAACGAATTTCTATCAAATCAATAGAAGGAAGGATCCCTTACCTGATTTGAATTCCATCCTCCTTCAAATAGGATATGCTCTAAGTCCCTAGACTTCCCTATAATAACTGCAATGATTTTCTCCATCTTGCGAATTCCTACTTTGTTTGAAGTATATTACTTTGCTTATATATACATTATCTAAATCGATCTACTTTCTATAAAATAGAAAAATTGAAATAAAATCCAAAAATAAAGAAAGAGTAAATAAGAAAACAGAATATTCTGTCTCATAGTTCTGAAATAGAGTTCTTTATTTTTATAGTATTACTCCTCATTAGGCTGCATACATTAGTCATCCTATCTTAATTAGGTTCTAATTATAAATAGAATGGAAATTGGAAATCAAAAAGAAAGGGAGTCGGGATTCCATTGGATGAATCTTTAAAGAAGACAGGGCACAGAGGAAACAAAGGCTAAACTAAGTGCTTTGATTTGAGCAAAACGGATTCTTGTTTCACCGAGGAAAAGAGAGAAGTTCTGGATAAATTGACAACGCTGACTTGAATTGACTAATTCAGTTCCGC